CGTAAATAAGAGGATTGTTTAAGAAAAAAAACTAATACAAATTCGCATCTAGATACATAAGAATTATATAGGACTCTAAATAGTCTTTTATTTTCTTTTGAAAAAACGTAAATGGATTTCTTCGGAGTAATGAAACTATTCCAATTATGATATTCGTGGAGAAAGAATCGCAATAAATGCAAAGAGGAAACATCTTGGATCCAGCATTGAAGGATTTGAACCAAGATTTCAAAATGGATAGGGCGGGGTATTAGTATATCTAACACATAATTTAAATGAGGGAATTTGTCCTCTAAAAAAGGAAATATTGAATGAATGGATCGTAAATTCCGCGATTTTGGTATTTCTTTTTCTTCGAGGTAAAATATTAATCGCGGAGAAAATGGAATTTCTACAATGACCGCAAAAACTTCTGACATCATTTGAGAATAAAAAGAATTGTTCTCCGCAACGAGTCGATTTTGGTTAGAATCATTAACCGAATAAGTCAAAAAATTCTGTTGATACATTCGAGTAATTAAATGTTTCACAAGTACTGAACTAGATTTATTGTCATAACCGAAAAATACCATGGGTTGATAAAAAATAGAACCATTTAAATTATGATCATGAGCAAGTGTGTAAATATACTCCTCAAAGAGAAGCGGATATAGGAAATGTCGTTGCCGAGATCTATTTTTTTCTAAATATTCTTGTAATTCTTCCATTTTCATTTCTATTTGAACCGGGGGCAGGGAGCATTTCTTGGGTTATCACATGATACATAGTGCAATACGGTCAAAACGGGGTATGTATGTATGTATTATGCATATAGTCAAAAAAGTAAAAAAAAAATATATATATATATACCCCTATACCCCGGATATCAAGCAGAAGTAGTCCAACCAACAGATCTTTTTCCTCTCCTTTTCTATCCAATTGGTGTTATAATTTCAAGAGGGTAAAAAATCCTTTATTTTTGCAGCCCGATTGCTCTTTTGACTTTGGAAGAAATTCTCTTTATCAGTATACTGTTTCTTCTACACATCTGTTTCCAATCCATAATAAATAGTTAGGATTCGTTAAAAAAAAAAAAGAATCAATGGTCCACTCACAGGAGAACCCTTTCCCGCATCAGGCACTAATTTATTTTTAACGTCTAATTAGATCGGGTAATCATTCAAATTAAGAACATAAGCCCGTTGCTTTTTGTTTTACCAGAATTGGGGCCGGAGGCCTCTATCCATTTATTCACTAGACCCAACTACAAATGTTGTTAATTTTTTTGTCCCCTTCCAAAAATCAAAAACACTATTTTGTAATGATCCGGTAAGGATAAACCCAAAGTTAGATTTTCACATTTTAAAAAAGAAAAAATGACAAATTGATTATTTTATTACGACATGCTGTTTTTTCCATTCATTACCTTTCAGGATCAGTCGTGGTCTTCTAGACTCTACCAATAGTCTGGACGAATTCCTTACTTCATCCAAATGTGTAAAAGATCATAGTCGCACTTAAAAGCCGAGTACTCTACCGTTGAGTTAGCAACCCGAAAATATGATATGTAGATATGATCGAAATTTAAATAAAAAAATCAAATTAACGGACTATACTTTTCGTTAAGAAAATACGTCTTGTATGATTGGTGGTAAGTCAAATCCATCATTTGACTGAAGTGAAGGAAAAAAGGTAGGGATAAACAGATCCATTTATCTATAATCGAATTATATTTGTTCGATACAACATTGTCAATATGAATGGAATGTTGAGAAAACAAATCAAATTAAGTAAACCAAATAAAGACTTGTGTTGAATTGGCACAACATAAAAAAAAATAAGAAATTTGGATGGAATAAGTAAAAAGTAGAAAAAACTCGGGTTTATTCAATCACTAAGGGTATAATAAGCAAGTAAGCAAGATTAACCCCCAGTTTGTTTCCACAACAAAACAAGAAAAAAGTAAACTAAGAACGCAAATTGGGGGAAATAATAAAAATTAGAATTACTCAAAGATAGATTAGATACTAGCCCCTTTTTTTTTATTCATTAATTTTGTTTTTTCCTTTAATTAACTCGAAGTTCTTTCTTTAAACAACTCTGCCTTCCTTAAAATATCATGAACAGTTCTTGTAGGTTGAGCACCCTTTTCAAGGAAATATAGAATAACGGGAACATTTAAATAAGTTTGGTTCTTTATCGGATCGTAAAAACCTACTTTTCGAAGATCTCTTCCTTCTCTTCTGGATCGAACATCAATTGCAACGATTCGATAGATAGCTCATTGGGATAGATGTAAATAAACAATGCCCCCCACGGAAACGTATAGGAGGTTTTCCCCTCATACGGCTCGAGAAAAAATGATTCGAATTTTGGCAAATGGACCCATAAAATCACGAATTAGACTAAAATATAATTTGAGTCGTTTTTTTTTTCTTCTTCCTTACAAAAAAAAAAGAAATCTCATTCGTACTCATAACTCAAGTTGGAAAATTATGAAAGAGTTCAAAGGGAAATCCTTAGACATTTATTGAGTCGTCTCTAACCTTTTTTATTTGTCTCGTCTCGAATCTATTTTTATTCTTCATTATGATCCAATTGATGAGACAATCGAAAATAGTGTTTCCTTGTTCCGGAATCCATTATCTTTGCTTCGTGAAATCATTGGGTTTAGACATTACTTCGGTGATCCTTACTCCTTTCAAAACGGCAGCAACATGCCTTTTGTTTTTTGTTATTTTTATTTCTTTATATGAAATAATAATACGAACGATTAAGATTGATTCCTTTGTGATACACCTTTGATCGAAAAAGTTTTACCAATTCTGACTTTTTTTTTTTGACTTTTAGAATTTTAACCTTTCGATTTATATACTTACAAAGTTGGTCCAATTTATTGATTGTCACTAACCCTAGATTCTTCCCCTTGATAAATGAATCAACACTTTTCGCTCGAGCTCCATCATGCGCTATTTACATTCCAACCCAACACAAATTGGGTCTCCCCAGCGGAACAGAACAAACTATGTCGAGCCAAGAGCATCTTCAGTCCTATAGAAGATGGCGGATGTAAGAATCCACAGCCGATCATGTCCTTCAAGTCGCACGTTGCTTTCTACCACATCGTTTCAAACGAAGTTTTACCATAACATTCCTCTAATATAATTTTATTTCGAACCGGTATAGAATTGATTCAATATCGAATCATGAATAGTCATTGGCTTATCGGTCATTGGCTTATCAGTCATTGGCTTACCAATATAATACTTTCTATCTTGCTATGGGCAAATTAAGTATTTATCCTTATCCGGAAAAGGCTCAAAGGGGATTCCATTTATTTAACCCCATATTCTATCATATGAATGAAACACATTTCTAAAGAAAAAAGACGAATAAACGAGTTTGCTTGCGACTTATTTACATCTTCAACAGATTTATCGGGAAGGTAAATCACGAAGGACCCATTTTTCTCGAAAAAAAAACCATAGACCTTAAAAAAGAAAGACCCTTACTTTAATTAAAATTAACAGATTTCCGTTTCCAATCTCGGAAAAAAATAAGTTATTAACCGAATAAGCTATTCCAATGACCGGGACCGAAATAACTCAAGTCGGAAAGGCCGGAACGGAAGTTTCTATATAATATAGATTTGTCACACTTCTTCGCGTACCAAGGATTCATAAAAAATGAAGTTAAAAAAAAAAATGAAGGAATTCCCGACTTCAACATCATGACGGGAAAACTTATTTACCGTCATGACTGAATTTGATCTCTAATTCAATCTCTAATTCAATCACCGGGTTGACGCAATCACAATAAATGAGTAGCTAAAAAATTTTAGCTATTCATTCAATTCACTAAAGAGACGCAAATTTGACCATGTCCAATTGAATTTGCATTTAAAAAGGAAAAGTAAATTGTGAATATAATCCAGTTTATTTGTTTTTATGAGTACGGAATAGAAGGGGTCCCGTGTAAGGTAAGATTTAGGTCGTTATTTTTCATATGAAAGTTTCATATGAACGAAAGAGAAAATAAGAATCATGGGGGTCTGATCTTTTCATGTCCATCCATATACAATGAACAATTGTTACCAGGGGCAATATTAAGGAATCGCGGATTCTTTTCACTTAACGGAAAGGGGGATTGTTACTGAAAAAGAACAATACATATTAATTTAATATTAATATTGGATAAAATGTGATCCAATCTTTCGTTTCTGATGGAAACGATCTGGGACGGAAGGATTCGAACCTCCGAGTAACGGGACCAAAACCCGCTGCCTTACCGCTTGGCCACGCCCCATTTAGATTTCTATTGGACACTAATAAACAATAATATTGGTATTGCTTATTCGTCAATTCCGGGCCAAAAAATATGGGATATATTGTTGCTAGGATTTGACACGTGTCGATATAAAATAAAAAAATTCATTGATCATTACATATAATTCAATTAAGATATTGTATGAAAGTTTAATTCTTTGTATTCTCATTTGAGAATGGAAGAAAAGATTTTTGATTTGAGAGAGTTCGAAGAAAAAGAAGGATTTTTTGACCTGCCTTTTTTCATTTTTCTAAGGTAAAAATAACTCAATCAAAATCAAATTATCTAATCCATGAGAACAAAATGTTTGTTATGCTTAATATCCTTAGTTTAATCTCTATCTGTCTTAATTCTGCCCTTTATTCAAGTAGTTTTTTCTTCGCCAAATTACCCGAGGCTTATGCCTTTTTCAACCCAATCGTAGACGTTATGCCCGTCATACCTGTACTCTTTTTTCTCTTAGCCTTTGTTTGGCAAGCTGCTGCAAGTTTTCGATGAAATCTTTAATACTCTCCTAAATTCAGGATTTATTCGAAAAAAAAAAGATTCTAAAAATTGATAAGATCGGATAAAGCTTACATTATGAACCCTCGATTCAAAAATTTAAATTCTCGACTTAATTGTGGATATAACAAGAAATTTTTTGTAACGAAGGAATCCAAAAAAAATTCGTGAAAATAACTTTCTTTTCAAGA